TCCGTACCACTGAACGATTTAGCCGCACATTTGAAAAATAGCCTAAAAGGTAAAATGAATGTTCGGATAATTGTTTTATATGGATCGTTCCTGGTTGAGACCAAACATCAAAAAAACATTCCCATAAATGGATAAAATAGTGTTTCCATTTATTCATCAAAAGAGGCGCATTCTTTGAAGCCAGAATGGATTTTCCTTGATATCTAACATAATGAATGAGAGGATCCTTGAAGAATGTTAAGGTAGACGAAAAATCCTTAGCAAAAACTTCTACAAGATGTTCTCTTTTTGCATAAAAAAAGATTCGCTCAAAAAAAACGCTAAAAGATTTTAATCGTAAATGAGAGGATTTTTTACGTAGAAAAAGGAAGATAGATTCATATTCACATACATAAAAATTATAGAGGAATAAGAATAATCTCGGATTACTTTTTGAAAAAGTCGAAATCGATTTTTTTGGAGTAAGAAAACTATTCCTATTACAAAAATTATAAAGAAACACCCGTAATAAATGAAAAAAAGGGGCATCTTTCACCCAGTATCGAAGGATTTGAACTAAGATTTCCAGATGGATAGGATAGGGTATTCGTATATCTGACACATAATTTAAATATGGAAATTTATCCTCCAAAAAGGGAAAAATGGAATGAATTGATCGCAAATTTTTATAAGATTTTACGATTTCTGCCTCCTCTAAGGAAGAGCTAAATTGTAGGAAAAATGGAATTTCCACGACGATGGCAAAACCCTCTGATATTATTTGAGAATAAAAATTCTTATTATACCCCAAAAATGGATTTTTCTTAGAATCATTCGCAGAAATGATCAAATGATTCTGTTGATACATTCGAGTGATTAAACGTTTTACAATTAGTAAACTATATTTATTGTCATTGTCATAACCTACATTTTCCACAAATGTAGATCTATTAAAATCATGACTATAAGCAAGTCCATAAACATACTCCCTAAAAATAAGTGGGTATAGGAAGTCCTGTTGGCGAGATCTATCTCGTTCTAAAAATACTTGATATTCCTTCATTTTAGAAATTCGATTTGGTCAAAGGATCAGAGATTCATTGGATTATCAAATGCTACATAGTGCGATACAGTCAAAACAGGGTATTCTATTATATATTCGAATTCAAATAAAAAACAAATTATGAATAGATACCTAGAAAACAAGTAAAAACCATCAATGGACTATCTATCCTCGCTTGGTCCATCTAATTGTTCGAGGACAACAAGCTAGTTAGAAATCCTTTATTTTTCGGACAAATCGCTCTTTTGATTTTGGAAAAAAATATCTTTATCAATATACTCTTTCTTCTACACATTTATCGCTACCCCATAACATAATTGAGAATAGCTAATAGTTAGGACTCATAACAAAAATCCAAAATCCATTCGTGGGAAAAACTTTTTCCACAGCAAGCACTAATTTTTTTTTTAACGTAAAATTAGATGGGGTAATCATTCAAATAAAAAATGAAAGCTCGTTGCTTTTTGTTTCCCTATAATTGGAGCAGCTAAGCTCTATCCCTTTATTAATTCAACCCAACTGAATTCATTTGTTCCGAGCCAACAATTCAAACAAAAATTTGGGCCGGGTCCAATACGAATGAAAAATTTTTAGAATTCGCCATTGATACGACATGCTGCTTTTTCCATTCATTCCTTTCTGGATCAGTCGTGGTCTTACAAACCCTACCGATGGTATGGATGAACCAATTAGTTCATAGAATTGTGTAAAAAATGGAGTCGCACTTAAAAGCCGAGTACTCTACCATTGAGTTAGCAACCCTAATGAAATTTTTAAAAATGTGTATATCCAATCGCAATAAAAAAAAAATAAAAAATCGTGAAGGCGAATCGATTCTGAACATCCAAATGAACAGATCAAATGAAAATACAAGAAATTTTCTCAAATAATATAATCAAATAATATAAAATATAAATAAATATATATTATAGTAATAATATATTATTATTATATATAAATAAAATTATTAAATCAATTCATTTATTCACGATCGGATTATATTTGTTTGATACACTCTTGTCAATATCAATGTTAGTGTTGAAAAAAGAATACAATCGAGAAAACAAACAAATAAAATATATTCTAATTTAATTAGAATTCAATTCAATATAAAAAAATAAAATATATAGAATATTATATTAATAAATATATTAAATTAAATATTTTCAAAAATTGAATTAATTCATTAATTGAATTTTTATGTTCTAATTTTGTGTTCTAATTTTGAATTAGAAATTCTATCTAAATAAAAAAATTATATAGGAAATCAAAAAATATGAATTAAATAAACAAAAAAATTGATTCATTATATTCATAATTTAGTATTAGTATCTCCCCTGTTGTGTGAAATCCCGATCGAAAAACAAAATAGTTGTTCTCTCTTATGAATCGGAAGAACTTTTTTCATAAAATCTCGTCTGCTTAATAAGTTTGCATTCCAACACGAAACGAAACTCT